TCGTAAATAATAGGATTGTTTACGAAGAAAAACTAATAAAAATTCGCATTCAGCTACATAAGAATTATACAGGAAGCGAAATAGTCTTGTATTTTCTTTTGAAAAAACGTAAATAGATTTATTCAGAGTCATAAATCTATTCAAATTATGATATTTATGAAGAAAGAGTCGCAATAAATGTAAAGAGGGAACATCTTGAATCCGGCATTGAAGGATTTGAACCAAAATTTCCAGATGGATGGGATAAGGTATTAGTATATCTGACACATAATTTAAATGAGATAATTTGTCCTCTAAAAAGGGAAATATTGAATGAATAGATCGTAAATTATGAGATTTTTGTATTTCTTTTTCTTCGGTAGAAGATACTAATCGCGGTGAGAATGGAATTTCTACAATTATTGAAAAACCTTCTGATACCATTTGAGAATAAAAAAAATGAGAATAAAAATAATTATTGTGCTCAACGAATCGATTTTGGTTAGATTTATTAACCGAATAAATCAAATAATTTTGTTGATAAATTCGAGTAATTAAACGTTTTACAAGTACTGAACTAGATTTATTGTCAGAACCAAAAATTTCCATGGGTTCGTAAAAAATCGAACCATTTAACCCATGATCCTGAGCAAGTGTGTAAATATACTCCTGCAAGAGAAGCGGATATAGGAAGTATTGTTGCCGAGATCCATCTTTTTTGAAATATCCTTGTAATTCTTCCATTTAAATTTTTCGACTTGAAACAGAGACACCGGGGGCATTTCTTGGGTTATCAAATGATACATAGTGCAATATGGTCCGAACAAGGTATATATATCAAGGTATATATATTATATTATGTATAATATATATAGAAATAGAAAAAAAAAGATATACCCCGGAGGTCTGGAGTCCAATCAACAGGATCCCTTTCTTCCCCTTTTATATACTATACAATCGGTTTATCTTCATTATAATTACAAAATTATAATTACAAAAGGGTAAAAAATCCTTTATTTTTGCAACCCAATCGCTCTTTTGATTTTGGAAAAAATGAGATTCTCTTTATCAGTATACTATTTCTTCTACACATCCATCTACAATTTCTACATATAAATTAATATAATTAGGATTTTTTTTTTTTTATAAAAAAAAGAATAAGAATCAATGATTCACTCACAGGAAAACCCTTTCCCTCCCCGCATTGGGCACTAATCTATTTTTAACGTCTAATTAGATCGGGTAATTATTCAAATTAAGAATATAAGCTCGTTGCTTTTTGTTTTACTAGAATTAGGAATTAGGGCTATAGAACTCTATCCATTTATTCACTAGACCCAAATTAAATGTAAATTTATTTTGTCCCCTTCCAAAAATAAAAACAATATTTTATAACTTAAAACAATCCTGTAAGGATAAATTCAAAGTTCTATTTTATTACGACATGCTGTTTTTTCCTTCATTACCTTTTTTTTTAGGATCAGTCGTGGTCTTCTAGACTCTACCAATAGTCTGGACGAATTCGTTGCTTCATCCAAATGTGTAAAAGATCATAGTCGCACTTAAAAGCCGAGTACTCTACCATTGAGTTAGCAACCCGGATAAATATATAGATACGATCGAAAAAAATTAATTGGATTGTCCTGCGGGACCTTGTCAAAATCAAAACCTTGACCCATTTTTTTTTTTCATTTTAATTAATAAAATACGTCTTGTCTGACAGTAAATCTGTCAACACATCATTTGACAGATGTGAAGGAAAAATAAATATAATATGGGGTAGGGATAAACAGATCCATTTATCTATGATTGAATTATATTTGTTCAATACGTCATTGTCAATATGAATAGAATGCTCATAAAACAAATTAAGTAAATCAAATAAGGTCTTGCGTTGGATTGGCACAACATAAATAATAAATTTGAATGAAAAAAAGACGGGTTAGAGAAAAATCTCGAGTTCATTTAATCAATAGAGGTACAATAAGCAAAATTTACCCGTCTTTGCTGGTAAATTAAAATTCCACAAGAAAAAACTAAATAAGTATAAATAGACCAAGAAAAGATAAAATTCTGTGTAAATAATTACACAAAGATGGATGCTAGTTACCCTCTTTTTTTTTTTTTTTATTTAATATTTTTATTTTTTCTTTAGATACTTTAATTTAATTAATTTAAAAATTTAATGAATTTAAAATTTAATGAATTTAAAATTTAATGAATTAAATAAAATAATTAAATTAACAATTAATTCGAGATTCCTTCTTTAAATAATTCTGCCCTCCTTAAAATATCATGAACAGTGACTGTGGGTTGAGCGCCATTTTCAAGGAAATATAGAATAGCGGGGACATTTGAATAGGTTTGATTCTTTATCGGATCGTAAAAACCCACTTTTCGAAGATCTCTTCCGTCTCTTCGGGATCGAACATCAATTGCAACGATTCGATAGATGGCTCATTGGGATAGATATAAATAAACAATGCCCCCCCCTAGAAACGTATAGGAGGTTTTCTCCTCATACGGCTCGAGAAAAAATGATTCTCATTTCTGTATATAATAGCAAATGGATCCATAAAATCATGAATTAGACTATGATTTAAGTGGCTTTTTCTTCTTCCTTACGTAAGAAAAAGAGATCTCATTCGTACTCATAACTCAAGTCGAATAATTCTGAAAGAGTTTGAAGGGAAATCTTTAGACATTTATTTTATTGAGTCGTCTCTAACCTCTTTTGTTTGTCTCGCCTCGAAATTTATGTTTATTCCGCATTTTGATCCAATTGTCGAGACAATTGAAAATAATCTTTCCTTGTTCCGGAATCCTTTATCCTTGCTTTGTGAAATCATTGGGTTTAGACATTACTTCGGTGATCCTTACTCCTTTCAAAACGGCAGCAACATACCTTTTGTTTGTTTTTTCTTACTATGGAAAAAAAATACGAACAATTGATTCCCCTGTAATACACTTTTGTTGATCGAAATAGTTTTACCAATTCCGACAAATCTTACTTTATTTCAAACTTGTTTGAATTTTAACCTTATTTCGATTTATATATGGATTATTTATATATGGAGGATATACTTACAAAGTTGGTTCAACTTATTGGTTTTGATTGTCACTAACCCTAGATTCTTCCCCCCACTAAATGAAATGAATCAATACTTTCTGCTCGAGCTTCATCATGTACTATTTAGATTAGAACCCAACACAAATTAGGTTCCTAGTAGAACAGAACAAAATATGTCGAGCCAAGAGCATCTTCATTCTTATAGAAAATGGTGGATGTAAGAATCCACAGTCGATCATGTCCTTCAAGTCGCACGTTGCTTTCTACCACATCGTTTCAAACGAAGTTTTACCATAAAATTTCTCTAATTTAATTTCGAACTGATATGGAATTGATTCAATATGAAATCATGAATAGTCATTGGCTCAACCGGTATATCTGGGTATTATATATAATATATATAATTATATATATATATATAGCCTATAGCCGGTACGAGAGTATAGTCCATTATAGTCTATATTATCTATCTATAGTACCTATTTATCTATATCTATAGATAAATGAGTACTATAGATAGATTAAGTATTTTCGGAGAAGGCTCAGCAAGGATCTCATTTTTCTCGAATAAATAAATTATAAATCTCAAAGAAAGGCCTTTAATGGATTCCCAATCCTGAAATAAAATAAATTTTGAATCAAATAAACTATTCCAATGATCCACGAGTTGGAAGTTTCTCGATAGTATCGATTTCTCACACTTCTTCGAGTATCAAAGATTTAAAAATTAAGTAAAAAAAAAAAAAAAATAAAAATATGTATTTCCAACCGCATTTGACACTTGATTATGTTTGTAAGAAACTAAATAAATTCTTAAGAATCATTCTTAAGAATTAAGAATTCAGAACGACAGATTGTTCGTTCTATTTAATTTAACATTAACAATTTTCCGTTTAATGTTGGATACATTGTAATCTAATTTGCCCGTTTCTGGTAGAAACGATCTGGGACGGAAGGATTCGAACCTCCGAGTAACGGGACCAAAACCCGTTGCCTTACCGCTTGGCCACGCCCCATTTTGATTTCTATTCGACACTAATAAACACTAATATTATATTAGCGAATATAATATGAATATAATTATATAATTATATTAAGTATTGGTTATTCGTTAATTCTAGCCCAAATACCTATGTGATAGGTTATTGCTAGAATTCTATACATGTAGATATAGAATCAAAAAATGAATTGATCATTATATGGAATTCAATTAAGATATTGTATGAAAGTATAAGTCTTTGTATTCTCATTTGAATGAGAATTGAAAGAGGGATTTTTGATTTGGGAGAGTTCAATCAAAGAAAAAAAAAGGCATGCCAAAAAATCCTTTTTTTTTTTTACCTTATATTTTTTTATATAAATTTTATATTATATAAAATAAAGTAACTCAATCAAAATAAAATTATCTAATCCACAAGAACGAAATGTTTGTTATGCTTAATATCTTTAGTTTCATCTGTATCTGTCTTAATCCTACCCCTTGTTCGAGTAGTTTTTTCTTCGCCAAATTGCCAGAGGCTTATGCCTTTTTCAATCCACTCGTAGACGTTATGCCCATTATACCTGTACTCTTTTTTCTCTTAGCCTTCGTTTGGCAAGCTGCTGTAAGTTTTCGATGAAATCTTTAATATTCTCCTAAATTCATTATTTTTTTGATAAAAAAAAAAGATTCTAAAAATTGATAAGATCAGATAAGTCTTATATTATAAACCCTCGATTCAAAAATGGAAATTTTATATATTGAATAACCATAGCAATGAATGGCATTAAATTTTGATCAATTTATTTCCCTCGTTCTGTTCTGACCTTCCGGTGAAGAAAGACTTTATTAGGTCTTCCACAATACCTAATTGTGGATATAACAAGAAAATTTTGATTACGAAGGAACCAGAATCTTATTCCAAAGAAATTCGTTAAAATTACTTTTTTTTTTTCAGGAAAACACTGCATT